CAATTCCGCTCTCTATTTTTTGTGAAAGATTTTTTGTGAAAGAAAGTAAGTAGAATTTCATTCCCAACGGCAATCCCTCTTCTTTATTTTTTTTTTTTTTTTTATTTAGCTTCTATTGTTTGTTGGGGGTTGTTTAGAATCAGTGGTAAGTATAAGGGCGGTTCAATGATACTTCATCAGATGGTTGTACAAAGAGGGCGGTAGGTGATAGAAAAGAAAGAATGAAAAAGAATGCTAAATAAAAAAAAAAAGGAATTATTATTATTGGTTGGATCAGGAATAAAATTTGGAGTTCGGTATGGATAAAAGATCTTCCTATGTTATACTATTCAATTCTTGACGATGAGTTGATTTGATAGTGCAGATATTGTTATTCATGATATTGATCCGATTCGATATCATCAAGATGTAATTCATCCCATTGAATTTACAAGCGAAAGATTTATTATCTCTATGGGATTAACTCCCGAGTTATTGCGAATTAAAGAAAAATGAAACAATGAGATTATGGAAGTAAATATTCTCGCATTTATTGCTACTGCACTGTTTATTCTAGTTCCTACCGCTTTTTTACTTATAATATACGTAAAAACAGTCAGCCAAGGTGATTAATTTGAATTAAACTTGACTTTTTAGTTCTTATCAATAATTGAAGAGAAGAAAGGGATTCAAATTTCGCGTCTTAAATGAAATGGGCAGACTAGAATTAGCCGTATTCTATGAAATACGATAGTATGGTAGAAAGAAATATCTGAATCTTTCTACCATACTATCTACTATTGTTATTGTAGTGTATATAAGGTGTATTGTAATCCGGGTTAATTTAATAGAGATCAATCTACAATAGTATCGTCATATTCCTATATATTGGTATATATCGATATCAATTACATATTATATATAATATAATGTATATAGTGCCCCCCCAATTCTATTTCTTTGCTTTATCCATCTGTCTTGTATTTAATTTGTGTTGATTTCAATCAATTTGAAATAATTGAAAAGCGACTCGTACGATTCTAATTCCTGGATTGCTGATTATTTTCAATATGAATCCCGATCAAAAGAATCAAGGGCCTCTTCGATGGGTATAATAAAAGAAAATAAAGTAATCTTTTTATTAGCATTCCGACGAAGAAGTCATTGATCGATCAGTTGACATATGATCTATGGAAACTTCTTCGGATTTCAAAAAAAAAAGGGGGGGGGGAAGGATTAGTAAACCTCTTTTAACGTTTGAACAGTGAGTTCAATAAAACAAGTACAACATAAATAAAATTTCCAAAAAATTAAAACAAACGGGAAGTGCGCAATATGTGACTCGCCCAAGACAATATTTTAGTCTGTGTAGTATCTCGTTAGAGAACTACTATGTCTGTGTTGTTTCCGATAGAAAATGTGTATCTACGTAATGTAATAACAGAACTATTTTCTCTTTGAATAAAGGGAAACAAAAAAGTAAAATAAAAAAAGTGCAACTCTTCCTCACGGTCCATATCTAATTTTAGTAAGAGTCGGTTCATCGAAATCGAAAATTGATCAAGAATTCCGTTGGAATAAATTTACTACCATTTGTATTTCTTTTACTTTGTATTCTTTTTACTTTCGAAATACAAACACGGAAATAATTGAAATATTTGTTTGATTGAAAGAGTATTCTTCATATATATTATTCATAAACTATATTACTACACGAAAACCCAAGAGAATTTTGAAATGCAGATATTTTTTTATTTCTATTTCAATTTAAAAATGGAATTTTAAATTGAAATAGTGTTGAAATAATGAAATTTCAACTAAAAAAAGCTTTTCAGAACTGAACGATTTATAAAAAAAAATTGATACAGTTTAATTCCTAAACTCAATTACAATTAGTAGTACTTCTAGAGTCCACTTCTTCCCCATACTACGAGTGAAAGGGAAAATGTAAAGACTACCATTAAAGCAGCCCAAGCGAGATTTACTATATCCATGTGAATTATGTCCCCTATCTATGAAGGAATTCTTGAATTATTGTTCACTAATAAATAATAGTGGAATCACTGGCGCAGAGTCAAAAATTCTGACCTAACGTCGTTGATGAAACAATCCAATAAATCCAACTCTAACTTATAAGGGGTCTTATAAGATTTCTAGTATAATCAGAAAAGATTAAGCACAAGCAAAATATGCGGAGACCCCCTTGGAAGTATCAAAGAAATGCTACTAATATGTAGAAATACTCAAAATTATGTAGAAATACTAAAAATCTATTCTTTCTTTTGTTGTCCTTCATTAAGTTAAGTAAAAAGTCTAAAAAAATAGAAGAAAGGTAGATCACTACCCAACCCATACCCTATTTCTTTCCCATTTTGTTTTGATCTAATCCTTACCGTCCCTTATTGTCTCTATGAAACAATCGGAGGACGCCCTATTATGTTCTGTTCTTGACTAGGGGTTAACGAAAAAAGAAAAAAGGTATAGTATATAAGGTATATTAAGTAAAAGCCAATTACTCAAT